AAGTAAAATCAAATAGTCTTCTTCACAATATACTATGACCAGTAATGCGGTATAAGTAATTCCCGAAATCCGGTAGAAGAAAGAATATAAACAAGCAAAATTTTTTTGATTATACATAATTACATAACATAATTGCCAACAAAAATTTGTTTATTTTTAGAGCTTGATGTTGATAAATCCGCGGATCTAGAAATTCATTTCGGACAATTGAACCTTCTCAAACTGTTTCTTTTTAAGAACCAAAAAGATTTGTGCCAAAATAACAGATGCCAAGAATAGCAAAAGACCTTGGACACGTAATGGATCTTGAAGTACTATTTCCGCATCCCCCTGACCAAATCCACCCACATTAGGATTACTCGTTAATGGTTGATCAAGTTGGATGGATTCGCCCTCTGAAACAAGAAGTTCCGGTCCTGGAGGGATAATATCAACCACTTGACGTCCATCCGATGCACCCGCTATGGTTATTTCGTACCCCCCTTTTTCTTTTCGTATGATTTTGCTTACTATACCTGCTGCTGTAGCATTATAAACATTATTGTTACTCTTGCTCCCGTCGGGATAAATCTGACCCCTTCCCCTGTTCCCGCCTACGTATATGGGATATTTTAAGAAGTGAACGTCTTTCTTAGTAGCGGGGTCCGGGGAAAGAATAGGAAAGGTGATTTCACTATATTTCTGACCAGGAACAGGACCTATCACAAGAATATTTTTTTTAGTGGGGCGATAGCTCTGAAAAGACAGATTTCCTATCTTTTCTTTAATCTCGGGCAAAATACGATCGGGAGGGGCTAATTCAAACCCCTCGGGTAAAATAAGAACAGCCCCTACATTCAAAGCTCCTTTTTTACCATTAGCAAGAACTTGTTTCAGTTGCAGATCATAAGGAATTCGAACAACTGCTTCAAATACAGTATCAGGAAGTACCGCTTGTGGAACCTCGATATCCACGGGTTTATTAGCTAAATGGCAATTGGCACATACAATACGGCCAGTCGCTTCTCGTGGATTTTCATAACCCTGCTGTGCAAAAATGGGATATGCATTTGAAAGGGGTGCCTGGGTTATTATATATATCATGAGCGATACGGAAATGTATCGAGTAATCTCTTTCTTTATCCAAGAAAAGGTATTTTTAGTTTGCATGGTCCAATCATTGATCCCGAAAATTTATACAATAAAATTAGGCAGGTCGCTAGTATAGTTCCCTATCTATAATTTTGCTATTTACTTAAATATAAATAATTTTACTGGAATATTGGAGGAATCCCTTGGATGGGTAGAAAGAATAAGTACAATTTTGAATGTTTTGCTTATCCACAAAGTAACAAATATTATAATTGGATCGTTCGATCATTTTTCAGTCATTCATTGAATGATAAATCACTACAAGTGAAGGAGATACACGATTTAAATAACGAAAGATCCAATATTTAAAAATTGTATCTAAAATGACTGGAAAAGTAGAAACAAGACCGGATATAATTTGATCATTATGAGCAAATCCAAAATCTTTGTAGACAGAGCCAATCATTAGTTCCCAACCGTGGGGCGAATGGAATCCTATACATAAATCAGTTAATAAAAGAATAGAAAAAGCTTTTATTGTGTCGCTTAAGTTATATAGGAATTCTTGAACCCAAGAGTTAAGAATAACAAGTTCTTCATTACCTATAATAGAATAACCACTTAGAATAACGAAACAGATTATATTTGTCGAGAAGTGTAAAATTGTATGCGTGCGATCCTCATTGTGCATCTTGATCAATTGGATCGTTTCTTTGTAGATTTCGATGCGAGGCTTTTGTAAATGTGCTTCCGGGTATTCCTTTAACATTTCGTCCAAATGTAGGAGTTCCTCTAAGTCTATGAATTTTTTTAGAATACTCTTTTCTTGAATATCATTCAAAAAGATTTCGGATTGCCTAGTATTCCACCAATTAGTAACCCAAGATTCCAGACTTTTATTAAATGAGAGAGAGATCCACCAAGGCAAAAATACTATAGATGCAAGATATAGAAGGGAAATTAATACTTTCTTTTTTGCCATTTTTTCGTCTGTGAATTTTTTAATTTTTACTGAACGCACCTCGTTCGTCGACTCTATACGATACTAATATTTCTATCAAGCATAAGTTCTATTACAAGTTATCGAGCCCATGAATCTATTTCCGATTTTTTTTTTGTGATTCAGTACAGTGGTTAGTCCTTGAATTTAGAAAGAATACAGAAATAGAATAAGAAAAAGCCCACTTCAAATTAATAGTAGTCGGATTGCGAGACGAAAGAACTCCCGTTCTATCAAAATATCAAATATTTCTAAAAAAAAAAAAAAAATTCTTTACTTTATTATATTATGATTTATTATGAATTATGATTTATTATGAAATGTTTTGTTTTAATATATGATGAATCTAGTATTTAGATTTGTTACTGAATTGAGTTAAGTGGGTTTACATACGCATAAAAAAAATTGTGGACACAAACTATTTTGTTTTAGAATTATTTCGTAACGTTTGCTTTGGCTCGAATAAGCGTTCTGAAGAAACTTCAGTTAAGTTATGCTATATAAAAAAACGAGGATTCTTGAGTTTTTTCTCTCTTGCAAAGTATTCATTCTTCAGTTCCTTTTTTCAAAATACTTCAATTGGTACACGCAAGAAATAGGCCAATTCAGCAGCTTTTTGCTCAATTTCTCGTGGAGTCAAATTCTCATCAGTACGAGTCAAGGGAATGGCCCCCTGGCCTTTGATTTCCATATAAAGGACACGACGAGCATAAATACCTTCTTTAATTTCTATTCTGATGGACTGAATGTCTTTCATAAGGAATCGGAGGAATATGCGACGATTTTTTCCAGGAAATCCCCAACGAAAAATACACACTACGCCCTCTTTTATATCGAATCGATCATAACCACTACCTACATTCCACGAAATTGTGCACCACAAATAAGAGCTAATAAAAAGACCTGCGATCCCATAGAAAGACATCACGATCCCTTGTGGAAAAAAAATTATTTGCTGAGAAGGAAATAAAGATATAAAATTCCTACCAAAATAACTGGACGTTCCAACCAATAAAAACCCTAATGAACCTAAAAAAAGAATAAAGGCCCAGCAGAAATTACTTGTTTTTCGAGACCCCGCTATAAGTTCTATCCATATACGTTCTGATCGCCAACTCATACTATAACTAGACCTAGTTGCATTTTATTGGAATTGGGAGAATAACAAAAATAAATTTTATTTTACTTTTTTTGTTTCCGAAGTAACTCTCATCAACCAGCACTATTATGATGTGAACGTTTAGGGGTAATTCATCGAATTTCTTAGATCCAAACTAAAATAGTAACATCCCTTTCACATGATTTCCGAATACATATAGATATATTGACTTTACATTTCAGAAATTCTCCCCGATACCGATCTATTTGAAAATAGTTATAATTCATTTACCCATAATATCATGTTTATACATACATAAGAGCTTACGCCCGAAGGAAGCCACATGTTATACCATATTCTACTAAATAGATATCCGTGTTATGATCCAAGTAAGTCTTGAAAAAAAAAGATTCGTCCTTATTGTATCTAAAAAATCTTGTTTTTTTGAACATAAAGAGATAAAGAAGCCATTGCAATTGCCGGAAATACTAAGCCCACTAAAGGCACAAAAATTGAGGGGAAGCTGTTGAGAGTTATCATAGAATGGGTACCTCGATTTAATATTTGTACCTGTTATTTATTGTTATATTTATTGTTTTAGATTAATATTTTAACCTTATCCTTATATTGTTATAAAGATATATTATAATTCATATATAATTGTTATATTATACTAAGTATACCTAAGTGAGTATATATACTTAATAGGGAATATATAAGTATATGTTTTAATAAATATATATTAATTAATAAAATCCAATAAATATGTAAATAAATGGGCCTATAAATCTTTCTACATGTTTCTACATGAAATATATGTATGATAATCCACCCTTTATATTATTCGTATTATTAGTTATTATCTTGTTCTTGTCTTATAAATTTAATAATTTTATAAAATTTACTAAAGAAAGGATTTATTACAAATTCTCAAAGAATTCATTATAATAATACGACCCAACAAAAAGGATTTTTAGTGGGGGGGGGGGGTTTGGGGAGATATAGAAAGATGCAAGACCCTGTTAACCAATTTCACGGAAGAAAGAATTAACTCTTTTATTTTGTTTAATAGGGATTTCCTGGTTAGTAACCAGGAATATCTATAAAAAGATGATCCGGATGATTCTTTCTACAATTAAATCTTATGTTACCAAAGAAAAAATCCATTCTTCGTATTTTTACTTTGATTCCTATAAATTAAATAACTACTTGATCACCACACATAAAAAATTTTATTAAGTTTTAATAAATTAATACTCTTATTAAATTAAGACTCTAAGGCTCTACTTGATCTAATTTTGATTCAAAGGAAAGAAAGCATGTAGCCGAAATAACTCACCCAGAACGCCCTTTAAAGGATTACGTGGTACGATTGGATCGAATAAGCCCTTATGGAATAAATATTCAGCTACTTGTGAATCCTCAGGTACTGTCTTATTCAATGTTTGTTCAATTACTCTTTTACCCGCAAATGCAATGTAAGCATTGGGTTCGGCAATAATGATATCTCCCAACATACCAAAACTGGCCGTCACCCCACCTGTGGTAGGGGATGTAAGGATTGATACATAAAATAACTTTTTATTTGATTGATAATCATATAAAGCAGAAGATATTTTAGCCATTTGCATCAAGCTCAAACTTCCTTCTTGCATGCGTGCTCCTCCGGAAGCACACACTATAATAAGAGGTAAAAATTGATTGGTAGCATACTCGGCCAAACGTGTTATTTTTTCGCCCACTACAGATCCCATACTACCCCCCATAAACTGAAAATCCATAACTCCAATTGCTACGGGAATACCATTTAGTTGGCCTGTGCCTGTTTGA